ACGTTGTTTATTTAATATATCATCATAGTCAAATAAATATTTTCGACCATCATAATCTCTTTCTTCAACTCGTTTTTGAGCGGCATCTAAACTCTTAGTTAATAAGTTAGATTCTAACGGGAGATCATCTAAAAGTTGACTTTGCATAAAATTTTGAAGATTTGAACTTCCAAAATTCCTAAATAATGAATCTTCTAAACTTAAAAAGAATCGAGAAGTTCCTGGATCGCCTTGTCGACCACATCGACCGCGTAATTGATTATCAATTCGTCTCGAATTATTTCGTTCAGTTCCAATTATGTAAAGTCCGCCTAAATTTTTAACAATCTTATTATTAACTTTTTGATTTTTTTTCTCAAATCGTGATAATTCTTCTAATAAAAATTTAATTGAACATTGATAAGGAATTTTTGGAATTCGAATTTGATCAATTTCGTTTAAAAATTTTAAAATTGCTGTTGATGATAAATTTAAAAAGGTCTGATCATGAAGTAATGATCTGAAAACACTTAAAAATTTTAACGAAACAGAATTACAAAATTCGTAGTAATTTATTGTACTTTGTCCATTTTTACAAGAAACTAAAATATTGTAAAGAAATTTTCGAACTTTAAAAGTAATATTTCCCCCTAAAATAATATCCGTACCACGACCTGCCATATTTGTCGCAATCGTAATGCTTCCAATTTCTCCAGCTTGTGCAACAATTTCTGATTCCCGTTTTACATTTTCTGGTTTCGCGTTTAATACTCTATAAGATAATTGGTATTCTTTAAGTAAATCAGCTAACATTTCTGAATTCTCAACAGTTGTTGTACCGATTAAAATTGGTTGAGATGTTTTTGCAATCGATTTACATTCGCGTGCAATAGCTGTCCATTTTGTTAAACTATCTTTGTAAACGAAATCAGGCAAGTCTTTTCGAAGATTGGGACGAGCAGTTGGAATTTCCTCTACAGGTAAATTATAAATTTTCTCAAATTCGACTTCAGATGTCTTCGCCGTTCCAGTCATACCTGATAACTTTGGATATAATAAGAAAAAATTTTGATAAGTAATGGATGCTGCTGTTTCTGTATTTTGTCGAATCGGAACACCTTCTTTTGCTTCAACAGCTTGATGTAAACCTTCATTCCATCTTCTGTCAGGCATAATTCGACCGGTGAATTCATCTACAATAATAATTTGATTATTCTGAACAATGTAGTGAACATTACGGAAAAATAACGCCGTTGCTTTAATTGCACTTAAAATATATGGAATCCAAGGATCATTTGGATTATATAGATCTTCAACTTGTAAGATTTTCTCAATCTGAGTTGTACCTTGTTCAGTTAAAATAATATTTCTATTTTTTTCATCTACCTTAAAATGGACATTAACTTCTAAATATTGAGCAACTTCTGCTGCAACAATATATTTATCAATACAAGTTTCAACAGCTTGAGAAATAATTAATGGAACTTGTGCTTCATCAATAAAAATAGAATCAACTTCATCGACAATACAATAATTAAATGGTGGAAGAACAACTTGATCCAAATTCGGAGCCATATTATCACGTAAGTAATCAAATGCTACTTCATTATTAGTTACATATGTAATATCCGCATTATAATTAGTTTGTCGTTCTAAAAAAGACATATCTTCTTGTATTAGACCAGTATCTAGACCTAAAAATCGATAGATTTGGCCCATTGAAATTTGATCACGACTTGCTAAATAATCATTTACGGTAACAATATGAACACCTCTATTTGTTAAAGCATTTAAATACGCTGGTAAAGTTGCAACTAAAGTTTTTCCTTCACCGGTTCGCATTTCACTAATTTTTCCACTATTTAAGACTAATCCTCCAATTAATTGAACATCGAAATGACGCAAACCTAAAGTACGTAAACTTGCTTCGCGTGTAATTGCAAAGGATTCAGCAATTAAACGGTCTAGATTCTGTTCTTCCTCGTATTGTTTTTTTAATTGAAACGTTTTATTTCTTAGCTCTGTATCAGTTAATGTTTTTAAATTATTTTCTAAAGCATTAATTTGATTGACTAATGCTTGATATTGATTTGTGACTGAATCTTTAATAAATAGATTTTTTAACATTTTGAAAAGTCGAGAAAGTTCTATTAAATAATAATATTTACTCTTTTATGTTGAGCATCTTTATAATCGAATTTTACAGTACCATCAACCAATGCAAATAACGTAAAGTCTTTTCCAGATCCAACATTAGACCCTGGTTTAAATTTCATTCCTCTTTGACGTACTAAAATACTTCCAGCTTTTACTTTTTCACCTCCAAATCTTTTAACCCCTAAACGGTTTGCATTTGAATCCCGACCATTTTTCGTACTACCAGCCCCTTTTTTATGTGCCATTTATCTATTCCTTAATTATTATTAATTTATTAAACCTAAGTTGATTTTTATTTACAAAAATTTCTAATATTTTTAGATCAACTTAAAAAGAGTCATTAATTATTATCTTATGTAATATTTATCTCTTGAATAAGAACTCGAGTTAAATCCTGACGATGTCCTTGTTTTTTACGAGTTTTTTTCTTTGGACGCATTTTATAGACAACTGTTTTACGACTACGGAAATGTTTCAAAATTTTACCCTCAACTACAACATTCTCTAAATAAGGTTTACCAATTAAAAGTTCTTCTTCATTATTAACAAATAAAACTCTATTTAATTTAATTTGTTTACCAAGTTCTGTAGGAATACGATTTAAATCGTAATATTTTCCTGCTTCAATCCAAAATTGTCTTCCACTAATTTCTACAATTGCGTATTTCATGAGTTACAAGATTTTATCTTTTTATACAATGATAGTACAAAATAGATTTTAGTTACGTCAACTTTAATTAGAACTAGATAATTTATAAATTTTTAAGTAACCATAATTCATTATAAAAAAAGTCAAAAGCTTTGGAACGATGTGAATCCGTATTTGTAATAATTGATAATGTTCGAGTGATTTTAATTTTTTCAATTGCGATAATTTCTACAGTTTTTAATTCAATTTCTTTTTCAATTGCAGATGATGACACAAACGCAGATCCTAATCCTAAACTTACGGCTGTTTTTATAGCTTCAATCGAATTTAATTCCATAATTACATTAAATTGCTTCGTCTGAATATTATTTTGAATTAATGTATTATCAATAAACTTGTGAATGGTAGAATTAGAATTTAGTGTTATAAAATTTAAGTGATAAAGATCTTCTTTACTAATTTTCTTTTTCTTTTTTCGTGCAAATGGATGGGATTTCGGAATAATTAAGATTAATTCATCTTCAACAAAATCTTCAATTTCTAGATTCTTTTTTAAACTTGTTGGAATATCTCCTCCAACAATAGCAATGTCAATAATTCGATCAGCAACCTTTTTTGCAATAATTCGTGTTGAATCGATATCAATATTTAAATTGATTTGAGGATAACTTTGAGCAAATAATGTTAAAACACGGGGCATTAAATATGCTCCAATTGTTTGACTAGCTCCTACTTTTAAATTTCCTCTTTCCCCATCTTTTAAATCATTTAACGCGCGACAACTTTCTTCACATAAAGCCAGTATTCTTTCAGAATATTGAAGAAAGACATCCCCTGCTTCAGTTAAAGAAATTTTATTTCCCGTTCGAGTTAATAATAAAATTCCTAATCGATTTTCTAAAGTTTTCATTTGTTTACTTAAAGATGGTTGAGAAACAAATAAAATTTCTGCTGCTTGAGTAAAACTTTTTTCAGAAGCAATTGCTTTAAAAATACGTAATTGTTGAAGAGTAAATGGAAGAACCATAAAATAAATATTTAAGAAAAAAATTAACAAAATTTGAATATGCGGATGGAGAGACTCGAACTCTCAAAACAAAAGTTACTAGGACCTAAATCTAGCGCGTCTACCAATTTCGCCACATCCGCTATTATTTCTATTAAGGTAAAGATAATCAAAAACAGGGTTCAAGTCTATGTTAAAAGTTGAAAATAAGATATAAATTTAAAATTTTCTTAATATACATTAAAATTTATACTAAGAAAATTTTAAATTTATTCTTCTACGTAAAGGCGATAAACAAAACTTGTAGTTTTACCTTGTAAAATTGATTTAGCTAAAGATAATGACTTTTGTGCTGATTTTGCTGCTTTTCCTTTCCAATTGGCTTTACGACTATTTTTTTTTGCTTTTGATGTCCGTTTTTTGGGTACAGCCATATTTTCTTATATATAAAGTAAGTTAAATAATGAAATATTAAATTCACATATTTTCTAATAATTAATTCACTAAAGAATTAAAAAAGAATAAAATTATTGTACAAAATAGAATTTAATTTGTCTATATTATAATTGATTATTTACTTCTGATATCATTATAGAAAAAAACTTCTTCTTTATTGATTTATACTAACGAACTGTAATTTATATTCTAAAATCAAAGTCTTCTATATCCCTATACTAGAAGAACCTTGTAAAATAACTTAAATTCTACCAAAAATTAATTAATTTCTTTTATTTATATGGTAAATAATAGAGCAAATAGGCAAATTAAATTGTATTATTAGTCTTAAAAATATTTTAAGTTTTATATATAATATTAAATATAATACTATTCATTAAATTATTTTCTGTATTTAAATTTTTAACATTTCTAAAGGACTATTAGTTATGGATACTCGTTTACTAGTAATTGCTGCGCCTGTTTTAGTAGCAGCATCATGGGCTTTATTTAATATTGGTCGTTTAGCAATTCAACAACTTCAACGTTTATCACGTTAAAACAGCGTAAAATTTACAATTTTAAATAGCAAACGTTATTGTAAAATAATTACAAGGCTACAAAAATTAAAAGTAGTCTTGTAATTAGTTAACTTGACTTAGTAATTCAAACTTGATCTACGTCGTAAATAAATAACAAACTTTCACTAAATTGAAAACTTTTTCTTATATTCTTTAATTATTCTATTTAATTCCAACCCAGTAACTTTTTGATTCCAAAAAAAAATACACAGTTTTTAAAAGAAAAGACAAAATAATTAAATATTTTAGGAAATAAAATTAAAATGTCACAGTACGTATAAATCTGGTCTAAATAGTGCTTTTATACTAATAATGCAGTTTAAATAACTACTGTTCATACTTCTAACTTTTTATAGTACGTTTTGGATGAAATATATAATGAATAGAATTAGATATACTCTAAGACACGTGAAAACCCCTCTAGATCTGTTCAGATTCTATTTTCTGCATTATCGATTATTTATATGTAGAGTATACAATTTTACAAATCTACTTAATGTTAAAAATGTATAATTAAGTTTGTTTATTCTAAAACTTTGGCATTGAACTATCTTCCCAGGAGGTCCCCCCCCAAGTATTGTCGTCGATTTATAACGTTTCACAACTGAGTTCGAGATGGATCAGTGTGGTTCCGCTCAGTACACTAAAAACACCAAAGCAAAAAATCTTTAAGATAAATAATATTATCTTAAAGATTTATAAAATTCAAGTCCTCGGTCTATTAGGACATCTCAGCACATACATTACTGTACTTACACTTAATGCCTATCAAACGGTTAGTCTTACCGTGACCTTACTCACTTACGTGATGAGAATACTTATCTTGAGGTGGGCTTCCCACTTAGATGCTTTCAGCGGTTATCCACTCCATACATAGCTACCCAGCGTTTACCGTTGGCACGATAACTGGTACACCAGAGGTATGTCCTTCTCGGTCCTCTCGTACTAAAGAAGGCTCCTCTCAATATTCTAACGCCTACACCGGATATGGACCGAACTGTCTCACGACGTTCTGAACCCAGCTCGCGTACCGCTTTCATGGGCGAACAGCCCAACCCTTGGGACGTACTACCGCCCCAGGATGCGATGAGCCGACATCGAGGTGCCAAACCTCCCCGTCGATGTGAACTCTTGGGGGAGATCAGCCTGTTATCCCTAGAGTAACTTTTATCCGTTGAGTGACGGCCTTTCCACTCAGTACCGTCAGATCACTAAGACCGACTTTCGTCCCTGCTCGACTTGTAGGTCTCACAGTCAAGCTTCCTTATGCCTTTACACTCTAGATACGATTTCTAACCGTTCAGAGGAAACCTTTGTACGCCTCCGTTACCGTTTGGGAGGCGACCGCCCCAGTCAAACTGCCCGCCTGAAACTGTCCTTTGACCAGATAATGATTCAAAGTTAGAAATCTAACATTACAAGAGTGGTATCTCACTGATGGCTCCAATAATCCCACAAGATTATAATCAACACCTCCCACCTATACTGCGCGAATAAAGTCCAATTTCAATTTCAAGTTACAGTAAAGCTTCATAGGGTCTTTCTGTCCTGGTGCAGGTAGTCCGCATCTTCACAGACAAGTCTATTTCACCGAGCCCCTCTCCGAGACAGTATCCAAATCATTACGCCTTTCGTGCGGGTCGGAACTTACCCGACAAGGAATTTCGCTACCTTAGGACCGTTATAGTTACGGCCGCCGTTCACCAGGGCTTCAGTTATCAGCTTCGCGAATGCTAACCAACTTCTTTAACCTTCTGGCACTGGGCAGGCGTCAGCCCCCATACATCGTCTTACGACTTAGCGGAGACCTGTGTTTTTGATAAACAGTTGCTTGGATCTTGTTATTGCAACCTTACGAATAAGGCACTCCTTCTCCCGAAGTTACGGAGTCATTTTGCCGAGTTCCTTAGAGAGAGTTATCTCGCGCCCCTTAGTATACTCTACCTACCCACCTGTGTCGGTTATGGTACAGGCATTTTTTATTTATGACAGTGCAAGCTTTTCTTGGAAGTATGACATACACTACTTCAACGCCTTAGCGTCTCGTACTCGCGTCTCAACTCAAAGCGTTTTCGCCGCTTCTCAACATCTCGAACGCTTAAACCGGTAAAACCAATATCCGGCTAGCTTAGCCTTCTCCGTCCCTCGATATCAATAAAAAACGGTACGGGAATATTAACCCGTTGTCCATCGACTACGCTTTTCAGCCTGGCCTTAGGTCCTGACTTACCCTCCGCGGACGAGCCTTCCGGAGGAAACCTTGGGTTTTCGGGGTATAGGATTCTCACCTATATTTTCGTTACTCAAGCCGACATTCTCACTTCTGCTTCGTCCATACCCGCTTACGCTAATACTTCGACCTACAACAGAACGCTCCCCTACCGATATATAAATATATATCGCACAGTTTCGGCAAATTACTTAGTCCCATACATTTTCGGCGCAGGTTTACTCGATCAGTGAGCTATTACGCACTCTTTAAAGGATTGCTGCTTCTAAGCAAACCTCCTGATTGTTTACGCACTCCCACCTCCTTTACCACTTAGCAATTATTTAAGGGCCTTAACTGGTGCTCTGGGCTGTTTCCCTCTTGACAATGGAGCTTATCCCCCACAGTCTTACTGGTGAACTGTACATTTAGTATTCTTAGTTTGCAACGATTTGGTACCGAATTACCAGCCCGCATACGTAAC